AGTTAAAAGACCCGAAGTAGCAAAGCCTTGGGTAAAAATAACACTTGACGCAGTTATTGTGCTTAAATGGTTTTTCTTTTTTTTGAAATACGGAACTATATAAATAACTGAGAAATTCCATGAAAGAAAAACGAATGATTCATATAAATCACTTAGCGGGAAATGCCTCGAATTAATCCAACGAGTGACTAATAATCCTGTTATACATAAAAAAGTAGCTATCATTCCCTTTTCTGACGAATCATATAGTTTTATGATTTCGTCGACAAATAAGGTTATCAAATGAATTGTAATTACAATTGAAACGATTGAAAAGGAAATATGAGTTAATATATGCTCTAAAGTTGAAAATATCATAAAAATGTTAAAAAGAGGAGTCCTGAAATAGAAATCAGGAGTTGAATTCATTATAGAATCTTATTCTCATTATAGAATCTATTGTATCTATTTTAGAAGACGGCCTGCCGCCACTCGGACTCGAACCGAGATGCTCTAGCACTGCTTCCTAAGAGCAGCGTGTCTACCGATTTCACCATAGCGGCTTGCTCGAACTCATATCATAATAGCCTATTCATAGTCAATCGTCGAGATTGAAGGAGTCAACTCAACGAAAAATTTTTAGTAAAGATTAAAATAGATGAATAAAATTTCGTTCAAATAGGAATTTGAAGGTTCATTATTTTAGGGTGTCATTTTTTTTTTTACCTTAGGGCTTTGGTGCCTCTCCTGGAATCTAACTCTTGTAACTAAAAAGTTCGTACCTCTAGTTCTAGTTAGTGATAGAACTCAAAAAGTTTTCTTTTTTTATCAATGAACACAAAATAGACCCTATTTTTTTTATTATTCAAAACTGACATATTATTCGGACAAAATATTCCAGGCTTTCGTCGATTGGGTTAAAAGGGGGAGATATATGGGAGATTTATATATTAATTCATAGAAATAAGAAGTCATAAAGTTACACAAAAACAAAAAGTTTTCAAAATAAATGGAATCTATTAGTTTCAACGATTCATTAATTTTAACTAAAGATCTTAAATTTGACCTTATTATAGATAGAGAGAAAAAAACTTTGATTATTGTAATTGTGACAAATAGATTGATGGGGAAAATAGGACCCCCCCAAAAAAAAAAGGGGGATAAAAAAGACTAAAAAAAGGTTCAAACCTTGGATCTTGTCTTTATTCTTTATTTCAAAAGGTTTTTTTTATTAGAAATTCTAATTTTAGTAAATCAAAGAATTCTTATTCTACATATCCTAAATAGCGAAGCGAGTTCCATTTCAGATTGATTAGCCCCAAACAACAGGTAGTGGAAATTTTTAATTTCATATTAACGACGAAATGAGCCAATTTTTTGATTCAGATTATTCCAATCTTTTTTTATGACTTTTGTGTTTGTCGCACAAAAAAACCTTTTGAATTTTCGGTAGAAAGAGATTTACCTAATGACAGCGCCTTTAAGGCTGCCCCATATCCCTTCCTTTTCCAAATATTTTTACGAATACGCTTTTTTGATCTAGAAGTACGTTTTTTTGGAACTGCCATTTAAAAATGAAGGGGTTACTCGTTGTTATAGTTGGATGTGAAAGACATCTATTGGTCAAAACGAATTGTTCTTTACTATTCATTATCTATTTATTTTATTCTCTAGATAATATTCTATTCATAAAAAAATAGAGATATGTGAAATATAGTAGAAAATATTACTAGAGATAGAAAAAAATAAAAAAAAAATATATATATGTTATTTTTTCAACAAAAAGGGTTTTTCTATATCCATACAATATTCGTAAGAAAGACTCATTTTTATTGATTGGTACCTTTATTTTTTATTGTTTATGATTCACATCTATATCTATGGAATCCGATGTTCTGCCAGAGAAATCGAATTAATTGAACTTCATAAAAGAAAGAATCCAAAAAAGACCTTTCATTTTAATCTCTGTCTATTTTCTTCGTTCTATATTTCATTTATACGGAATAAAAAATACCGAAGGATTTAAAACCTGTTGCCTAATGAAAACTTTAATAATCTTTTTTCTATTAACTGGTCAAACTCGAGTAAAGAATACTTCTAGATTCCATTTTTAAATTCGAATGAGACCAGTAATTAAAGCAATTAATCTGTTAAAGGATACATGGTTTGATAAAAGAGATCTTAGGGATTTTTTTTACCCCTTTGGATAAATAAAAAAGAATTTTATAGAAAATGTCGGATCTTATAGCCTTCCCTATAAAAAGGGGGTTTTTTATCGAGATGGGAAAAAGAAATAAATTCCATAATGAACTCGTTAATGATTTGGAACAAACTAACTAAAAGAATGGGTTCTTATTTTATTAGAACAAGTTTTAATCTTAGGTAATCCTATGATTTATATCAGAATCAAGTACTCTTTTGAGTTTTAGTATAATTTTTTATCCTTACTTTATGAATGTAAATTACTGTAATAATAATTGAAATTTTCATTTTCGGTATCTTCATAAAAAGTTTAATTAAT